CACACGAATTGAAAAGCCTTATGGAAACCCTAATATTCTTGCAGAATTTATAGCCGGACAATTAAAAAATAGAGTTTCTTTTCGCAAAGCAATGAAAAAGGCTATAGAATTAACTGAACAAGCAGATACAAAAGGAATTCAAGTGCAAATTGCAGGACGTATCGACGGAAAAGAAATTGCGCGTGTTGAATGGATCAGAGAGGGTAGGGTTCCACTACAAACCATTCGAGCTAAAATTGATTATTGTTCCTATACAGTTCGAACAATCTATGGGGTATTAGGCATCAAAATTTGGATATTTATAGAAGGGGAATAATAAACCTTTATTTCCCTTTGCATTCTATCCAGCGCTGGAACAAAAAATAAGAAATGAGTTTCTTATTTTTCTTTTCTGTTCAATAAAAAGAAATGAACAATTATAATTCTATAGGGTTTAATAAAAATGAAATGAATCTTTTGATAAAATTGCTATGCTTAGTGTGTGACTCGTTGGTTTTTTTAGGGTTAGTATAAAAAACCAGCCCCATAGTATAAACAAATAACTATAGAAGTAATAACCAACTCATCACTTCGTATTATCTGGATCCAAAGAACCAGTCAAGATATGATATATTGTTCATATTGTTGTAGCAACTGAAATCTTTTTTTATTAAAAAATCTGCTTCTAAGTTGTCAATCGAACTAAAAAAGAAAGGGTATGGATAAATGGAAGGATGAGAGAAAGAAAGAAAAAGAATATTGATGATATAGAATTCCAATATGTAAGGTCTATGAGTCATCTCATAAAAAATCTGCGTAATAAAGCATCAATACGGATTCATCATTAAATGTATCTGCTCATCGAACAAAAAATAAAGAGCTTCGAGCCAATAAAGACTAAGAATATTGACTCAAGAACTAATAGCTCCGTTGTATAATTCAGACCTAACCATTAAGTAAGAAGCGATGGGAACGATGGAACCTGTGAATTCAAAAGATTTTAGTGAAAATGAATTCGAATGATTCATTGATCGGGATGGCGGAACCGGCCAGAGACCAATTCATCTATTCGGAAAAGTTATGAACTAATGATAGAACTGAAATAGAAATTGAAAGAGTAAATATTCGCCCGCGAAAACTTGATTTTCTTGGATTGCTAAAATTGGGTCAATCCAATACGATAACGAGTAAAACAAAAGAAAGATTTGTTTTAACATTCTAAAATATATAAATAATAAGAAAAAATATAAATATAAGAAAAAAATAGAATCTATTTAGATTTAGTTATCTATACAAACAAGATATACAAATTAATAATAGATTTGATCTAGATTAAATGAAATCCATGATTCAGTATATTACTTATTAAATACATGTATATCTTAATTCAAATTATATTCTATCTGAATTGAATTCAAAATCTTTAATTTGAATTGATTTTATTCGCGAGGAGCTGGATGAGAAGAAACTCTCACGTCCGGTTCTGTAGTAGAGATGGAATTAAAAACAAACCATCAACTATAACCCCAAAAGAACCAGATTCCGTAAACAACATAGAGGAAGAATGAAGGGAATATCTTATCGAGGTAATACTATTTGTTTTGGTAAATACGCCCTTCAGGCACTTGAACCCGCTTGGATCACATCTAGACAAATAGAAGCAGGTCGACGAGCAATGACACGAAATGCACGTCGCGGTGGAAAAATATGGGTCCGTATATTTCCAGATAAACCAGTTACAGTAAGGCCCGCAGAAACACGTATGGGTTCAGGTAAAGGCTCTCCCGAATATTGGGTAGCTGTTGTTAAACCAGGTCGAATCCTTTATGAAATGGGTGGAGTAACAGAAAATATAGCCAGAAGGGCTATTTCAATAGCAGCGTCCAAAATGCCTATACGAGCTCAATTCATCATTTCGGGATAAAAAAGAAATAAGCCTAAAAAATAGCGGGCGCAGGTTTCTTTTTTTGAACAAATAATATTTCTTTTTTTCTTCGACCCTTGTATTGTAATTGTAAAAAACAGATAAAAAAATGATATGATTCAACCTCAGACCCTTTTGAATGTAGCAGATAACAGCGGGGCTCGAGAATTGATGTGTATTCGAATCATAGGAGCTAGCAATCGTCGATATGCTCATATTGGTGACGTTATTGTTGCTGTGATCAAAGACGCAGTTCCAAACATGCCTCTAGAAAGATCAGAAGTGGTCAGAGCTGTAATTGTCCGTACTTGTAAAGAACTTAAACGTGACAACGGTATGATAATACGATATGATGACAATGCTGCAGTTGTGATTGATCAAGAAGGAAATCCAAAAGGAACTCGAGTTTTTGGTGCGATTGCCCGAGAATTGAGACAGTTCAATTTTACTAAAATAGTTTCATTAGCTCCCGAGGTATTATAAAATGAGACCACGATATGGTTATAGGTTATAGTAGGGTATTTAAAAGAAATAGATTAAGATTCATTTAGTAGATTTTGTCTCACGTATATACCTTTCAAAATTCATATTAATTTTCATAAACAAATACGTAAAAAAAAAAAAGAAAAAACATGTTGATTATATCCAAATTTGGAGGCACCAATAATTTTAATTAATCATGGGTAGTGATACTATTGCTGACATAATAACCTCTATACGAAATGCCGATATGTATAGAAAAAGCGTGGTTCGAGTAGCATCTACTAATATCAGCCAAAGTATTGTTAAAATACTTTTACGAGAGGGTTTTATCGAAAACGTGAGAAAACATCGAGAAAACAACAAATATTTTTTGGTTTTAACCCTACGACATAGAAGGAATAGGAAAAGGACTTATCGAAATCTTTTAAATTTAAAACGGATCAGTCGGCCGGGTCTACGAATCTATTCTAACTATCAAAGAATTCCTAGAATTTTAGGCGGGATGGGGGTTGTAATTCTTTCTACCTCTCGGGGTATAATGACAGACCGAGAGGCTCGACTAGAAAGAATAGGCGGAGAAATTTTGTGTTATATATGGTAATCTTTCTAATATCCGAATTGAATAGGAAACTTCTTTTTTGTGAAAAAGAAAAGAGAAGGGGTGGGTTGTCTAATAGGGTTCTTCCTCCACTAGTTGATACTTCAAGGAGGTTTTACCTGGAATGAAAGAACAAAAATGGATTCATGAAGGTTTAATTACTGAATCGCTTCCCAACGGCATGTTCCGGGTTCGTTTAGATAATGAAGATATGATTCTAGGTTATGTTTCAGGAAAGATCCGACGTAGTTTTATACGAATATTGCCAGGAGATAGAGTCAAAATTGAAGTAAGTCGTTATGATTCAACCAGAGGTCGTATAATTTATCGACTCCGCAACAAAGATTCGAAAGATTAGGTGTTTCACTATTTCTTTCGCAGGAATACGATTGGAAATCGAAAATTTCAATCAACTTATTTTCTTCCAAGAAATGGATTCAAAATTAAAGTAAGGAGTGGCAAATATGAAAATAAGAGCTTCTGTTCGTAAAATTTGTGAAAAATGTCGACTAATCCGTCGTCGGGGACGAATTATAGTAATTTGTTCCAACCCAAGACATAAACAAAGACAAGGATAATAAGACTCGTTAAAGACCCAATATACAAATAAGAAGGGGGATCTTTTTTGACATGAAATGGATATATCCATATATCTCTGACTCAAATTTATGAGATGATAAAATATGGCAAAAGCTATACCGAAAAAGGGTTCACGTGGACGTATTGGTTCACGTAAGAGTATACGTAAAATACCAAAGGGGGTTATTCATATTCAAGCAAGTTTCAATAATACCATTGTGACTGTTACAGATGTACGAGGGCGAGTGGTTTCTTGGTCCTCTGCCGGTACTTGTGGCTTCCGAGGTACAAGAAGAGGGACGCCATTTGCTGCTCAAACCGCAGCGGCAAATGCTATTCGTGCAGTAGTAGATCAAGGTATGCAACGAGCAGAAGTCATGATTAAAGGTCCCGGTCTCGGAAGAGACGCAGCATTACGAGCTATTCGCAGAAGTGGTATACTATTAACTTTCGTACGGGATGTAACCCCTATGCCACATAATGGCTGTAGACCCCCGAAAAAAAGACGTGTGTAGAAATAAAAATTGAATAGATTTCAATAGCAAGAGAAACAAGAGAAATAAATGATTCAATGATCAGATCAAATAATATTATTATGGTTCGAGAGAAAATAACAGTATCTACTCGGACACTACAGTGGAAGTGTGTTGAATCAGCAGCAGACAGTAAGCGTCTTTTGTATGGGCGCTTTATTTTGTCTCCGCTTATGAAAGGTCAAGCAGACACAATAGGCATTGCGATGCGAAGAGCTTTGCTTGGAGAAATCGAAGGAACATGTATCACACGCGCAAAATCTGAGAAAATATCACACGAATATTCTACCATAATGGGTATTCAAGAATCAGTACATGAAATTTTAATGAATTTGAAAGAAATCGTATTGAGAAGTAATCTCTATGGAACTTATGAGGCGTCTATTTGTGTCAGGGGCCCTGGATATGTAACTGCTCAAGATATCATCTTACCGCCTTATGTAGAAATCGTCGATAATACACAGCATATAGCTAGCTTGACGGAACCCATTGAGTTGGTTATTGGATTACAAATAGAGAAGAATCGTGGATATCTTATAAAAGCGCCAAATACCTTTCAAGATGGAAGTTATCCTATAGATCCTGTATTCATGCCTGTTCGAAATGCGAATCATAGTATTCATTCTTATGAAAATGGTAACAAAGAGATACTATTTCTCGAAATATGGACAAACGGAAGTTTAACTCCTAAAGAAGCACTTCACGAAGCCTCCCGGAATTTGATTGATTTATTGATTCCCTTTTTACATACCAAAGAAGAAAATTTAAATTTAGAGGACAATCAACACATAGTTCCTTTACCCCCTTTTACCTTTTATGATAAATTGGCTAAACTAACAAAAAATAAAAAAAAAATGGCGTTGAAATCGATTTTTATTGACCAATCAGAATTGCCTCCCAGAAT